CGAAAAATGCCATTGCCAAAAAGTTATAAGGTAACATTTCCATTTATTCATAAAAAGAGACGTCCCTTTTAAAGCCAAAATAGATTTTCTTTGATACCTAACATAATGCATGCAAGATTCCTTGACCAACCATGGGTTCGTCTGAAAATTGCTAACCTTAACAAACACGTTCACAAGACGTTCTATTTTTAGATAGAAATAGATTCGTTCAAGAAGAACTTCACAAGATGTTGATCGTAAATGAGAAGATTGGTTACGTAGAAAGACGAAAATGAATTCGTATTCACATACATAAGAATTATATAAGAATAAGAGTAATCTGCTATTTTTTTTTGAAAAAGAGGAACTTACTTTCTTTCGAGTAATAAAACTATTCCAATTACAATGCTCGTTGAGAAAGAATCGTAATAAATGCAAAGAATAGGCATCTTTTACCCAATAGCGAAGAGTTTGAACCAAGAGTTCCACATGGACAGGATGGGGGATGAATATATCTAAGACAAAATTGAAATGTGAAAAATTGTCCTCTAAAAAGGGAAATATTGAATGAATCGATCGTAAATTTTGAGATTTTACTATCTTTTTATTTTTCCCTTCTAGAGATAATCGTAGATAAAATGGAATTTCCACAATAAATCCCAACCCCTCTGATATGATTTGAGAATACAAATTATTTTTTCGTCCCAAAAAGGAATTTTTATTAGAATCATTAGGAGAAATAATCAAATAATTCTGTTGATACATTCGAGTAATTAACCGTTTCACAATCAGTAAACTGTATTTATTGTCATAACCTGGATTTGCCGAAAAGATTGATCTATTGAAACCGTGATCGTGAGCAAATGCATAAATATACTCCTGAAAGATAAGTGGATATAGGAAGTCATGTTGTTGAAATCTCTCTAGCTGTAAATATCTTTTGATTTCCTCCATTTGAATTTTAATTTGAGCATTATTAAAGGGTAGAAAATTTTGAGGGTTATCAAATAAGACATAGTGCAATACAGTCAAAACAGGGTATTCTAGTAAGAATAGATACCCCGGAGACAAGTAAACTTATCAACAGATTCTCTACCCTCTCTTTTTTTCCATTTCATTTAATTCGTCTATGTTAGAGGATAACAAGATGGTTAGAAATCCTTTATCTTTTAAACCTAATCGCTCTTTTGATTTCGGAAAAAACTTTCTTTATCAATATACTTCTTCTTTTACACACACACCTCGATTACATAATAAGAATATAAATAGTTAGGATTCATTAAAAAAATATAGAATCCCCTCATGGGGAGAAGTCCTTCCCGTATCAGGTACTAATCTATTTTTAACGTCTAATTAGATCGGGAACTTATTCAAAGTTAGAACAGAAGCTGGTTCCTTTTTCTTTCTGATAATTAATTGAAGCCATAGGGCCCTATCCATTTATTCATTCGACCAAACTCGTTCCGTTCCACAAATTCGAACAAGGTTTTGTACCGATCCGATAAGAATGAAATATCCTCAGAACTCCCCATTGATACGACATGCTTTTTTTTCCGTCTATTCCCTTTCAGGATCAGTCGGGGTCTTCCAAACTTTACCAATGGTATGGACGAATTCCTCACTTCATCCAAATGTGTAAAAGATTCTAGCCGCACTTAAAAGCCGAGTACTCTACCGTTGAGTTAGCAACCCGAAGAAAATATGGATTAAACATAATCTCAACTAAAGGGTATATAGATACATCAATGAAATGCAATTTCAATAATAAAGAAAAGAGATTATACGGGCTAATCAAATCATTGAGCTAACAAATCTAAAAAAAACATATTTTATAATGGATTCGAAACATAAAAATGAATTGATTAGATCAACATACAAGAAATTCTCAGATAAAAGAAAAAAAAAAGAATTCTCAAATGAGTTAGTTTAAAGTAAAAAAACCTATGGACAGAACCAAATAGACCCACTTCACTTATCACGATGAATTATATTTGTTCGATACACTGTTGTCAATATTCTCAATTTTGAGAAAAGAATATAGTGGAAAAAAAGAAAAGAGAACGCTATTAAAATCTTTTTTTGAAATTCAAATAACTTGAATGCAATAATATTCAAAATTGTCTTTGATTGGCACTACATACCTAATCTACAGAGATACAAAAAAGTAGAAATGGAATAAAAAATACTAAATAATGAAGAATTGAAAAAAATACGGATTTTTTGGTCCATACTGTATTTCATCAATCTAAGTGGAATAAGTAGGCTTGATTCCTTATTGATTAGTCGAGTTGTAATGAAAATCGCACAATTGAAGAAGATGCCCGAATTATTTAATCAATAAACTAACGTTTTGTCGTTCTAGACCATCACCATCGGATTCGACGGAAGGAATGAAAAATAGATACGAATCGAGCAGGAAGGGGTGGGGGGTCAAAAAAACTAGTAAAGAAAAATTATACAAAGTTATATATAAGTCGCTACCCCCCTTGATATTTCTTTAAATTTAATTGAATTTCGTTTAATTAGACGGAAGTTCTTTAAAAACTTCCGCTTTCTTTAAAAGATTCTGAACAGTTTCCGTAGGTTGAGCGCCCCTTTCAAGGAAGTATAGAATGGCAGGAACATTTAAATAAGTTTGATTATTCATTGGATCATAAAACCCAACTTTTCTAAGATCTTTTCCTTCTCTTCGGGATCGAACATCAATTGCAACGATTCGATAGACAGCTTATTGGGATAGATGTAGATGAACAATACCCCCCCTAGAACCGTATAGGAAGTTTTCTCCTCGTACGGCTCGAGAAAAAATGATTTGATTCGAAGTTTTGTCTATGTATGGAATTCTATTCTAATAAATTAAATGACAAATGAACCTAGAAAATCAATTAGACTTTAATTTCAGTCGTTTTTTGTCCTTCCTGAAAATTGAAAAGAAACCATTTATTTGTACTCATAACTCAAGTTGAATAACTCTCAAATAGCTCAAAAGGAAATTCTTCTCTTTAGTCAATTTCATTTATTGAGTGGTCTTTATCCTCTTTTTTGTCTCGTTTAAAATTAGATTTGGATGATCCAAGTTATTGAGACTATCGAGACAATTAAAATGGGTTTACTTGTTCTTGGATCCTTTAATCTTTATTTAAAATCATTGGGTTTAGGCATTACTTCGGCGCTTCGTAATACTTTCAAAATGGCAGCAACATACCCTTTGATTTGATATTTGATTTGAACTTTGATTTCTTTCTATCAAAGAATTCGATGGACAGTTGATTTCCGCGTAATACAATTTGAATCGAAAAAGTTTGATCAATTCAAAAACAAAACTTGTTGAAATTGGATTGGATCCGTTTGATTTCTATATATAATATATATAGAAAATCCGTTTACGAAGTTGTTCCAATTGATTGATTGGCATTAACCCTAGATCCTTGCCCCCCAGAAATTAATGAATCCTTTCGACTTTTCGACTCGAACTCCATCGTAGACTATTTACAACCCCCAAAAAAAAACGAAGGATTCGGGTGTAACAGAACAAACGATGTCGAGACAAGAGCACCTTCATTCCTCGATAAATCGAAAAGAAAATGGTGGATATAAAAAAATCCACAATGGACCGTATCCTTCAAGTCACACGTTGCTTTCTACCACATCGTTTCAAACGAAGTTTTACCATCACATTCCTCTAATTTGGAACCAGTATGGAATTGATTCAATTATGGAATCATGAATAGTCATTGGTTCAGTTGTACATAGACATCGTAATCTAGACTTTTTCTTTTTTTTATTTAAAAATATGATATGTGGAACGATTTTTATGAAAAAGTATTAGCAAAACAAGATCTTTAACATCCATAAATATATTTTAACATACATAAAAAGTATCTATATAATAGAAAATAAGAGTAGAAAGAAGATATAATTATAACTATATATATATATAAACGAATAACTTATTAACCCTGCATCTTCAAGTGACTAAATAGAATAGATTAACCTATTTCCTACTTTTTCAGTACCAAAGATTCAACTGACAAGGAATTATTAATAATTAATAAAGTATTTATTAATAAAAAAAATCTCTAATTGAAAAAGTTTCTTATTTAAAAATACTATCTTCTTTGAAGAAAATTTACCAATAAGCAGCACGTTTAATCCGATAAGTCTTTCCTTGACTCATCACTGATTTTAATATAGATAAATAGATCGATCAAAGATAAAGAAGAAATAATCCAATTTTTTTTTCCAAAGTGGATCAAAAAATGAAATGATATAAGTAAAGATTTGAATCTTTATTCTTTTCATCTGATTACGAAAAGAATAATATAAAAATTATTCGCATTGAAATAGAACGATACATATATACCATATAACCGGAATAGTTCCTTATTTTATATGTATTTTATTTAACATAGGGATGGGGTTGAGTAATATTTCAATAATAAAATCTTGTCATAAAGTGAATAAAAGGAATAGGATAAATTATCCCTGCCTCAATCGTTCCATAGGTTTCCAAGTTTTCATTAGAATCAACCACGAAATACCTAAAAAAATGAAATAAAAAAGGACATTGGCTCCATAACATAAAAAAAATGGAACTTGATCATTTATTAATGACATTCGAACAGATAGTTACATTAATACTGATTTACTCCTGATCACTCCATTATCTATAGCAATAATAGGAATAATATAGCAATAGCATAAAAGTCCTCTGGGACGGAAGGATTCGAACCTCCGAATAGCGGGACCAAAACCCGTTGCCTTACCACTTGGCCACGCCCCATTTCAATTTATAATCTAAACTAAGAAACAATAAAATTGGTATTGGTTGTTTGTCAACTACAGTTCAAATATCTATATATCTATAGAATATATGGGTAGTAGGATGTTGATACATATAGATATAGAATTCAACTAAATTTATTGATCATTACATAGAATTCAATTAAGATATTGTATGAAAGTATGATTTCTTCTATTCTCCTTTAAGTTGAGAAGTGGAGGCTTTTTGATTGGGTGGCTTCAAAAAGAAGAAGGATTTTTTGTCTACCGTAACTGGCTTTCTTCCTTTTTCTTTATATCAAAAACCCAATCAAAATGGAATTATCTCCAAGAACAAAAAATGTCTGTTATGCTTAATATCATTAGTTTAATCTGTATTTGTCTTAATTCTTCTCTCTCTTCGAGTAGTTTTTTCTTCGTAAAATTGCCCGAAGCCTATGCTTTTTTGAATCCAATCGTAGATGTTATGCCAGTGATACCTCTGTTTTTTTTTCTGTTAGCTTTTGTTTGGCAAGCTGCTGTAAGTTTTCGATGAAATCCTGAATAATTATAATTTAATTAATAATATATATAATAATATCCTAGAAAATGCATGATGTCTTCGAGAAAAAATTCTACCAATTGATAAAATCAGATAAGTTTTAGAGTATGAACCCTCGATTCGCACATTGAAATTCTTGGCTAGTGGCCGGCTTACCACCCATTTCTTCTCTTCATTTTTTACCCCTTTGTGCAGCAAAAGACCCTAAACCCTATTAGGGTATACCACAATATCTAATTTCCATATGAAAGATATTTTTGTTAATGAAAAATAAATGCATCTGTTTTATAACAATTCATTTCTATTTCTAGAAAAAAACAGGTGTCAAAATAGGATATGTGGTAGAAAAATGGAATATCTATTCTCTTTTTCCCCAAAAATCATCTTGGAGATTGTGTAATGCTTACTCTGAAACTCTTCGTTTATACCGTAGTGATATTTTTTGTTTCTCTCTTTATCTTTGGATTCCTATCTAATGATCCGGGACGTAATCCTGGACGTGAAGAATAAGATCCTAAGGGCTTTCTTTGATTAATTTTCAAATCTTCTTAGGATTTTATCTATTCCTTATTCTACACGTTTAACTAATAACTAAGATTTGAAAAATTTGAAAAAATCAATTAAGTCATCAACGGAAACGGAAAGAGAGGGATTCGAACCCTCGGTACGAATAACTCGTACAACGGATTAGCAATCCGACGCTTTAGTCCACTCAGCCATCTCTCCCAATTTTAAAAGCTAATTACTACATTACCCATAATTTAAGGATTCTTTTTTTTCTCTCTCTTCTTTGTTCTATTCTATATATGCTATATATATAATATATATATGTAGAGAGATCAACAAATCAGGAATTTCCTTTATCGAAAGGGAAGGGCTGGAAAGTGCCAACAACCTAAATAAAGAAAAATAAGGGACCTCCTTGTTTTGTGTTGATTTTGTTCGAAAAGCCCGTCCTGTTCTGATGGCCTGGCCTGGTCAGTACCTAGCCGGGCCCTTTTTTGGTCCAACGCATTATAGATAATTTATTATTTATCTGATTTGAAAACAAAAAGGCTTTTGCTTTTCTATTTTTTCTATTTATATATATTAATTGTAATTATATATTATTATAATTATTATAATAATTATTATATATATATTATTAATATTAAATTCTATAATTTTTTATATAAAATAAATAATAATAGAATTTAATATTAATATGTTTTATAAATTAAAAAATTCTTGTTTTAATCCATTAAATATCTTATCTTGAAGCAACAACAAAAATAAGAAAGACTACTTACATTCTCTATTGTTGTTATATTTTATTTTACCAACTAAAAACTCTCGATTCTTCCACAATGCATTTTTGTGTTCTAATTTTAGTGTTTTTGCGATCTATATCTATCAAAACTTCTTCACCAAAAGACAAAACTTTAGTCATTTAATTTAAATTAAATGAAACTTCTTTTCCGAATCTCATTAAATTTTTATCTCTTCACGAAAAAGCCCAATACGCTTATTTTGATTATTCTTTGATAATCCGATCTTAATCATGCTCAATTCTCTTGTTCGACAAAAAGTCCATTTGTATACAATAATCATATTGTAGCGGGTATAGTTTAGTGGTAAAAGTGTGATTCGTTCTATTAACCCTTTAATAGTTAAAGGGTCTTTCGGTTTTATTCATATTCCGATCAAAAACTTTATTTCTTCAAATTAAAAGGATTTAATCCTTTACCTCTCAAATGAGAAATTCGAGAAAAAAAAACTACACATTCTCGTGATTTCTATCCACGAGTCACTTATAAATTTCAAAGTTGGATTAGGAAATTGCGAAACAGAATTTTTGAATTGGATCAAGACTTACAATTGAATAAGTATAAGTATGAGTAAAGGATCCATGGGTAAAGATAGAAAGAAAATTTCTAATCGTAACTAAACCTTCCTTCGATTTTCTTTTCGATTTCTAACGAAATAAATTGAAGCAAAATAGCTATTCAACGATGACTTTGATTTACTAAAGACATCGACATATTGTTTTAGCTCGTTGGAACCAAAACCCTTTTCCTTAGGATCCTCTCAAATAGAAATAGAGAACGAAGTAACTAGAAAGATTGTTAGAATGACCTTATTCTAGAAGGATCATCTAGAAAGCGATTCGTTTTTTTTATATTTAAACAAAAAAGCTGACATAGGTGTTATGGGTAGAA